TCAAATTCCGGGAGGCTTCGTGAAGTGCTTCTTTAGGAGTTAAACTTCCATTTGTCCATATTTCTAGAAAAAGAATCTCTTGTTTTTCATTCCCATTCCCATAAGAATGAATACTATGATTCGCGTTTTGAACAGGCATGAATACAGCATCTATAGGATAACTTCTGTCTTCAAAGTTATTTGACATTTTTAGACTATATCCGCGATTCCTCTCGATTTTTAATCCAATACACAAATCTATTGGTTCCGTTAAGGTAGCTATATGCTGTGTATTATCAATGATTTCCACAGAGGGCGGTAAAATGATGTCTCGAGCAGTTATATATCCAGGACCTTGGACACAAATAAGCGCGTTGCGCGTTCCATATAGATTACTTCTTAATACAATCTCGTTCAAATTCATTAAAATTTCATGTACTGATTCTTGAATACCTACTATGTTAGAATAGTCATGTGGTATGTTCTCAGATTTTGCACGTGTAATACATGTTCCTTCTATTTCACCAAGTAAAGCTCTTCGCATCGCAATGCCTATTGTGTCGGCTTGGCCTTTCATAAGTGGAGACAGAATAAAGCGTCCATAATAAAGACGCTTACTGTCTCTTCTTGATTCAACACACTTCCACTGTAGTGTCCGAGTAGATACTTTGACTTTCTCTCGAACCATAGTAATTTTATTTGATCAGATCATTGAATCGTTTATTTCTCTTGAAACCCTTTCAGCCTTTATTTATAGTTCTATACACGTCTTTTTTTAGGGGGTCTACAACCATTATGTGGCATAGGGGTTACATCTCGTACGAAACTTAAAAGTATACCGCTTCTACGAATAGCTCGTAATGCTGCATCTCTTCCCAGTCCAGGGCCTTTTATCCTTACTTCAGCTCGTTGCATACCTTGATCCACTACTGCTCGAATAGCATTTCCTGCTGCGGTTTGGGCAGCAAAAGGTGTTCCTCTTCTTGTACCCCTGAATCCACAAGTACCCGCGGAGGACCAAGAAATCACCCGACCCCGTACATCTGTAACGGTCACAATGGTATTGTTGAAACTTGCTTGAACATGAATAACTCCCTTTGGTATTCTACGTACATTTTTACGTGAACCACTACGTGTATTTTTACGTGAACCAATTCTTAATATAGGTTTTGCCATATTTTTTCATTTCACAAGAAATATATGGATATATCCATTTCATGTCAAAACGGACCTTTTTTTTGCCAGCTCCTTGGAAGTGCCTTTTCCTTTACTTTAATTTCCTTTAGTAAGATTATCCTTGTCTTTGTTTATGCCTCGGGTTGGAACAAATTACTATAATTCGTCCCCTCCTACGGATTAGTCGACACTTTTCACAAATTTTACGAACGGAAGCCCTTATTTTCATAGTTGTTATTCCTTAATTCTTTGAATATATTTATTGTTGGACGAAAAAAAAGGTTTATTGATATTTTTTAATCTTGAATTGTATCTTCGTGAAAGGAATGGTGAAATTGAAAAAACCATTTACTCATTTGAATCCTTGTTATGGAGCCTAGAAAATGGCTGTCCCCTGATTAACTTATACCTAATAACTTACTAAAATTTTTATTTTTGCTCCTCTTTCTCCTATAGGTATACCTATACAAAAATATGTCGAATCCTTTCAGAAGTATGACCTAAAATCAAACAAATCTTTAGTATCTAAAAAAATCGAGCCATGGCGTTCGGAAGTGATTCAGAACGAAAACTTTCATTAATTCATTTTTTTCTTTTATTTCAGTCGAGGTAAAACATCCGAAACTTTTTTAGCAGGGATGGTATTACACAACCCCCCTTTTTCACAAATCGTAAGTTCCGGATATCCAATTTTTATATTAGAAGGATTACCATATATAACACAAAATTTCTCCGCCGATTCTTTTTAGTCGAGCTTCTCGGTCTGTCATTATACCTTGAGAAGTTGAAAGGATTACAATTCCTATTCCGCCTAAAATTCGTGGAATTCGTTGAGAGTTAGAATAGATTCGTAGACCCGGTCGACTTATTCTCTTTAAATTTAAAATCGTTTTATAGGATTCTTTCTTATTTCGTCTATGTCTTAGGGTTAAAATCAAAAAATATTGGTTGTTTTCGCGATGTTTCCTTACGTTTTCGATAAAACCCTCCCGTAAAAGTATTTTAACAATGCTTTCGGTGATGTTAGTCGATCCTATCCGAACCGTTCCTTTTCTATTCATGTCAGCATTTCGTATGGAGGTTATTATATCAGCAATAGTGTCTTTCCCCATGATAAGTTAAAATTCCTTATTGTTCTATAAATTTTGATATAATCAACATGTTCTTTTTCTTTTATTTATATATAGATATAGACGAATTATATATTAATATTATGAATTTAATTATTAATATTTTATTATTAAGGGTATATGCGTGATACACAATCTATTAATTCATTTTATTTCAATACCATTTTTTGAATCCTCTACTAACTATTGATACTTAGGCTCTACTAACTATCGATACTTAGGTCTTATAATACCTCAGGAGCTAATGAAACTATTTTAGTAAAGTTTAATTGTCTCAATTCCCGTGGGATCGCCCCAAAAACTCGAGTTCCTTTTGGATTTCCTTCTTGATCAATGACAACTGCGGCATTGTCATCATATCGTATTATCGTCCCATTGTTACGTTTGAGTTCTTTACAAGTACGTACAATTACAGCTCTGATCACTTCTGATCTTTCTAGAGGAGTATTTGGTATTGCTTCCTTGATTACAGCAACAATAACGTCACCAATATGAGCATATCGACGATTACTAGCTCCTATTATTCGAATACACATCAATTCTCGAGCCCCGCTGTTGTCTGCTACATTCAAATAGGTTTGTGGTTGAATCATATCATTTTTTTTTATCTCTTCTTTTAATGCAAAGGACTAAGTAAAAAAATATTATTTGTCAAAAAAAGAAAACTGATAATCTTTTTATCCTTAAATGTTATTTAGCTTTTTCATTCTATATTCCTATTCAGAAATAATGAATTGGGTTTTTATAGGCATTTTTGATGCCGCTATTGAAATAGCTTTTCTGGCTATATTTTCGGGTACACCACCCATTTCATAAAGGATTTTACCTGGTTTAACCACAGCTACCCAATACTCCGGGGATCCTTTCCCAGAACCCATACGCGTTTCCGCAGGTCTTACTGTAACTGGTTTGTCTGGAAATATACGTACCCAAATTTTTCCACCACGTCGTACATTTCGTGTCATTGCTCGTCGCCCTGCTTCTATTTGTCTAGATGTGATCCAAGCAGGTTCAAGTGTTTGAAGAGCATATCTACCAAAACAAATACGATTCCCACGAGAAGATATTCCTTTTAGTCTTCCTCGATGTTGTTTACGAAATCTGGTTCTTTTTGGGTTATAGTTGATGGTTTTTTTCTAAATTAGAAATTCCATCTCTACTACAGAACTGAACGTGAGAGTTTCTTCTCATCCAGCTCCTCGCGAACTAAAAAAGCTTGTATTTAAGATATAGATGTAGTTAATGATTAATTCTATTAATCATGATATTTTTTGAAATTCCATCCGATCTCTTCTAAATTTTTTTATGTCTTTTTCGAAATGGAATCCAAGATGAATTCTATTTATTTAAAAATAACGTAATATCATCATCTCGAATGTCGTTTTTGTTAGAGTTAGAATATTCTAACAAATCCTTATTTTCTTTTATCTTTTTAATTTTTTTTTTTTTTTCGTATTTTATTACTTTTTTTCAAATAAAAAAAAATTTCGCTGACGAATATTTACTCTTTCAATATCTATTTAAGTTTGATGTTTATCCCACGAGGTCTCAGAATAAAAATCAGACTAGATAATAAAGTTTCTGGTTTATTCCGCCATCCTGTCCAATGAATTACTAAAATTTGTTTTTCAAGAGAATCCTCTATATTCATGGGTTCCGTCGTTCCCATCGCTTCTTGATTAATCATTAGGCCCGAATTCTACAATGGAGCTCTTACATGAAATTTTGAATTTCATTTTTAAATTTGTTTTTGAGTCAATTTTCTCAGTTTTTATTGGCTCAAGGCTCTTAAGTTTTGGTTTTCGGAACAGATTTATTTAATTATTATGAATGAATCTGTATTGATGCTTTATTACATTGCTTTTCTTACAGTGACCTCATAGACTTTCCCAATTGGAATCATATATCATTAATAGTCAATTTTTTCTCTCTTTCTTTCATCCTTCCATTTATCCGCATACTTTTCGATTACCTTTCATAACTTACTAATCTAATCATATTTCTTTATTCTTTTTTTTTTACAAAAAAAAATTCAGTTGCTACAATGATATGATGAGTCTATCATATCTTGACTGATTTTTTTTGATCCAGATAATGCGAAGCAATGAGTTGCTTAGGTTATTTATTAATGCTATAGTTATTAGTTGCTGTTATGTTATAGGTAAGTTCTTTTTTCTTTTTTTTTTTTTATCTTAATCTAATGGAATCCTAAACCAACGAGTCACACACTAAGCATAGCAATTATATCAAAGGAGTTTTGATGGAAATTTTTATTCAACCTTATAGAATTGCTTATTTTATTCGTAAACACAAAAAAGAAGACTACAATTTTTTTTTATTTCTGTTTTGTTATAGTGTTATATTACATAGTTTTAGTTTTTTATCGTTGGATAAAATGTAAAGACAAATCAAGTTTTTTTATGCTTCGTCTACGAATATCCAAATTTTTATTCCTAAGACTCCATAAATAGTTCGAACTGTATAGGAACAATAATCAATTTTAGCTTCAATTGTTTGTAAAGGAACTCTGCCTTCTCTGATCCATTCAACACGTGCAATTTCTTTTCCGTCGATACGTCCGGCAATTTGTACTTGAATTCCTTTTGTATTCGCCTGTTCAGTTAATTCAATAGCTTTTTTCATTGCTTTTCGAAAAGAAACGCGATTTTTTAATTGTCCAGCTATAAATTCTGCAAGAATATTAGGATCCCCATA